CTAATTAATACTAAATAAATAATACTAAATAAATAATAACTAATAACGAGTTAAAATAAAAGTAAAAAAAAAAGGTGTTATGTTATAAGGCTCTTGTTCCAAACAAAATATCAAAAAAATGGAATAAATACAATTGAAAAAGAAAAGATCCAAATTACTAATATATATTACTAATATAACTAATTTTAGTAATGACCCTATTTATATTATAATATTTTTATTGAAAATATAAATGATTGAAAATAGGATTTCATTTAATTTAAAGAGAGTTTCATTTTTAATTTAGAAATGAAGTTCCATGTTATTTTGACATTCCTTTATTCAAGATACTTTATTCAAGAGTTGCTCGAGAAATCGGTTGAGTCAGAATCGTAGGATGAATAGATGTCAAAGAGGATCAATTTTTTTTTATTTCTGTCACTATTGTTTGTGCTGTCTATAATGAAATGAATAATGAATGATAAATGAAATCAAAAGCTTTCAATTCAATTGGGACTCATTTTTTCAATTGGTCTTTTTATTATCTTATATTTTTCAAGATAAGAAACTTAGGTAAGTGTTTCATAAATAAACATATGTATAAATAGAACGTATCCCATTTAGTTCCTTCATGCCTACTATAACTAGTTATTTCGGTTTTCTACTGGCGGCTTTAACTATAACCTCAGCTCTATTTATTGGTCTGAGCAAGATACGTCTTATTTGAAATTGATTGAATGAACAATTCAATTCATAAAAATGTTTTTGTGAGATATCCAGGTAGTCCATAGTTCCTTCCCATGTAAATTGTAATTCTTGATTATTGAGATTCGTGGGCGATTTGGATTACTATTTAGAGATAGATATTACCCCCCTTTTTTTTTTACCTACCTTTCTTTTCAAAAAAAAATTTAAAATGATTGAAGTTTTACTATTTGGAATCGTGTTAGGCCTAATTCCTATTACTTTGGCTGGATTATTCGTAACTGCGTATTTGCAATACAGACGCGGCGATCAGTTGGACCTTTGATTAAGTAAGAGCTCATCTCTTTTTAAATAACATCTCTTTTTTTTATTGACCTCCTGCGGATTAAAGAAAGGAGGAGGTCAAATTAGGGTTGCTGCTCTAGTTAGTAAAGTTATTTACTTGTAATTCGACCCAAGAAGAACAGAAGCACGCTCTGTAGGATTTGAACCTACGACATCGGGTTTTGGAGACCCGCGTTCTACCGAACTGAACTAAGAGCGCTTTCTTTCTTATCCCAATATAAAGGGCTGTATGTAAATAAAAGAATTTGATTTGTAACCCCCACTTTGGATACATATAGTATCATAAAGCATTATGTTATGTATGTCTAATTTTTATTGATCTCAATGGATCCTTCATTACTGCACATGGGAGAAGTAATAGATAGGGATGACAGGATTTGAACCCGTGACATTTTGTACCCAAAACAAACGCGCTACCAAGCTGCGCTACATCCCTTTCAATTGGCCTATAGTGTCATTGTATAGAATCCCCATCTTGTTTTCCACATCGTGATTTCTCCCATTGATATACAATTGCTCTTGTCATTTCTTTTTCGTCTTATATAACAATATAACATATAATAAAAGAAAAAAGAATCAAATCGATCAAATAGATATAATATAATTAACAATATAATATATAATATAAATATAAAAATCGGTAATGTTCAGAAAATAAAGTGAGTGGACACTTTTTTCTGTTGTAAAGAAAGTAAAATATCATCAACAACGACATGTGTATCTGATCATATATGTATTACAATAAAAAAAGGAGGATTTTCAATGCGAGATTTAAAAACATATCTCTCCGTGGCACCTGTGTTAAGCACTCTATGGTTCGGGTCTTTAGCAGGCCTATTGATAGAGATTAATCGTTTATTCCCAGATGCGTTAACATTCCCCTTTTTTTCATTCTAGTTGGGGATGAAGAAGATTATAGATAGAATAAATTATCCGTGACTAACCCTTTTTGTTTTGTTCTTTCTTTCAGTTTTTTAGGATAAAAAAGAAGGAAAGAGAAAGAATCAAAAAAGATTCATCCGCAACGAAACTCAGGTTCACGCTGAATTAATAGAGGGAGAACAAAAATGTAAAGTAAATAATAAAGGTCGCGGACAACAAACGCATACAGGATACTTAAATGAAATACTATAACTAATGGATAGTTAGAAATCATCGTATTACTTATATTCTCTATTGATTTGATTGCAATGAAATATTTAATAATTGGGTTTCGAGTCAGCAACTTCTTTTTTTCTTCTTCGTTTCGAAAATAGAAGAGTTGGGTGAATAAAAAAAAAGGGGGTTTATGGCCAAGGGTAAAAATGTCAGAGTAAAGGTTATTTTGGAATGTAACAGTTGTGTCCGAAACGATATTAATAAGGAATCGCGGGGCATTTCCAGATATATTACTCAAAAGAATCGACACAATACGCCTAGTCGATTGGAATTGAGAAAATTTTGTCCCTATTGTTACAAGCATACGATTCATGGGGAGATAAAGAAATAGAGAAAATGTAACGCGTTTGTAACCCCTCCAAGGAACAGCAATAAATTACATAATAATAAAATATTAATATAAAAATTTAATAATAAATTATAAAAATAAAACAACCCAATCCTATTTCATCCTATTTTGGTAGGATCGCAAATGAAATTCGAATTAAGAAATACGATTTAAAAGATAAGGAATAAACCATGGATAAATCCAAGCGACTTTTTCTTAAATCCAAGCGATCTTTTCGTAGGCGTTTGCCCCCAATTGGATCGGGGGATCGAATTGATTATAGAAACATGAGTTTAATTAGTCGATTTATTAGTGAACAAGGAAAAATATTATCTAGACGAGTGAATAGATTGACTTTGAAACAACAACGATTAATTACTATTGCTATAAAGCAAGCTCGTATTTTATCTTTGTTACCCTTTCTTAATAACGAGAAACAATTTGAGAGAACTGAATCGACTCCTAGAACCACGGGTCCTCGAATTAGAAATAAATAGATAGGCTATTCCTCAATTGCAATTGAATCAAAATTTCAATATGAACCCCAACTCAGATTTATATTTTGTTCGAAAAATTGGAGAACCCCGATTGGATTGTCACATCATAAGAAAAAATTGCTTCTTTTTTTAATGTGTTGATTCATTTTTACTATATTTCTCTTATTTATATTAATTTCTACTCTACCTTCCCGGAGCTCATTCTCCGGGGCCCCACTTAAATCATTACGGTGGATTCCTTCTAATCTTCTTATTTAAGGATCTGATTGGAAATCATGTAAAGACAATTTGTATTTGATATGGCTATTTGTGCAAGTATTTTACGATTAAGAAGCAACTGTCTCTTATACAGATCATGTATGGATCTGCTATAACTATAGGATACCCCAATCTCACGAATTGCTGCATTTATCCGAGTAATCCACAAACGACGAAAATTTCTCTTTTGCCTGCCCCTATCCCGATGAGCAGAACTCAAGGCTCTCATTTTCTGTTGAATAGTATTTCGAGTAAGTCGTGAATGAGTCCCTCGAAAGGTTGATGCAAATAAACGAATTTTTATTCTACGTCTCCGAGCTATATACCCTCGTCTAATTCTGGTCATTGAATCAAATTAAACTTTGATGAATAACTAATTGATTTATTTTCTTTCAGTTATTCTTTTTCCCTTTCCTGGTCTATTAATAACAAAACGGATTCTTCCAATGTATAAAAAAAAATTCCAATGGCTTTTGCTACTATGACCTTCCCAACCACCATTTTTCCAGGCATTTAACCTCGAAATAAGAAATTGTATTGATACTAGGTATCAACAAAAAAAATACTAAATTGTAACTCAAGTTGAGTATAGTATAAAGTATCAATAAATAGTAAAGGTAAATGGATAAATAAATAGTGGGTTCCATCGTTTCTATGGCTACTTCTTAAACGGTGAGGTCCTCTCTATACACCGGAGCCCCTTCCACCATTAATCAATGTTATTAGTAACTTGTACAGTTCACATTCTTTGACTCTACCCATGAATTGTACAGTAATAAGTCTTTTCACAATGAGATCTACCCATACAGTAACGGTATTTAATTACAAAAGTTGGCTAGGTAGCTGACCCTGTATAGTCCGTTCTTGCAAGAGTAGGAGCCTAATTCTTTTGCTTCTTAACTATGATTTCCCCCGCTTAATGGATAACCATTTGCTACCACTGGGAAATTGCTTTTCATCTCCAATTGAGGTGATTGGATTTGCACCAATAGAAACCATAAATTTGATACGCAATGGAGGTTTTTTTCTATATTGATTGGAATTCTTCTATCCTATCCTATTCATTGGTACTGGTCATTGATACTGGAAAAAATTGTACTTTATTTTGTTCCGGCTCATGATCTGAACGGGTCGCACATACACCCGAGTACATGTTCCTCGACGCTGAGGACATCCCCGAAGAGCGGGGGATTTTGTTACATTTTTTATTGGCTGTCTTGTGTTTCTAATAAGTTGTTTAATAGTTGGCATACTTAATGGTATAGAAAATGGGCTGGTTTAGATCAATCCTAACCAGATGATTATGAATTCTTTCTATTTTCTTTTTTTTTTTTACTTTACGCAGATAAAATATTCAATTTAGATTCATCCAAATTATGGTTCGAAATGGATGGAATCGCAGATTTACGCGAAATCCCCGGCATTTTCGATCGCTACCAGATCAACAATTCCATGAGCTTGGGCTTCTGTTGCTGACATAAAAACGTCCCTTTCCATGTCTTCGGATACAACCCATAAGGGGTTACCCGTTCTTTGTACATAAACCCTTGTGAGGGTTTCGCGTAGTTTCAGAAGTTCTTCCGCTTCTAGGACAAATTCTCCTGTTTGTGCCTCATAAAAAGAACTCGCAGGTTGATGGATCATTACCCTGATGATATAACATAATGAATGTTTCCGCGATCTCGTACGATTGATTGGACTAGGCGATTAAAGAATAACAAGAAAAAATAAGTATATATATATATAATTGAACAACCGTACAGGCATTTTTTGTGCATTGCATACGGCTCCACAATGGACTTTTTACGTTCGTTGAGCAAAAAACGAAATAGGATCCATCCGACCCAAATCGTTAAGTGATCCATTTACCACCCTTCTTTTCGTGGGAGTTCAAAAATACTATGATGGTTCCGTTGCTTTCTATATTTATGATTTATCTCATATGTGATTCAGCAATCCCAAAGTTTCTTTTTGATCCGATCAAATAAAAATAAAAAAAGTAAAAAAAAATGATCTTGTTTTTTTTTTCATTTGAGTATTCTTTCATATTTCATAACATAAATATTGGAAAGAGGCTTCTGGCGTGAAAAATAAAAGTTTGTGACGCTGAAATGAAGCCCGGATAGATAAGATCAAATCATAAATACCCTTTGTCTCATATTACTCGCCCGATATATAATCCCATGTTCTGAAAAAACAATAATGGTTTGTTCATATCGAACTCGAAGTGCCATGCTATTATTACTTAAATATTATCTTACAAATTCTTATTTATATTAAAATATTAAATATGGCGAAGGCATAGTTTTCTTTTTTCTTTCAAACAAAAAACTCATTGGCGCCAAGCGTGAGGGAATGCTATACGTTTCGTAATTTCTCCTCCGACCAGGATGAAAGATCCCATTGAAGCGGCTAATCCCATGCATATTGTATGCACATCTGGTGGCACAAATTGCATAGTATCATAAATTGCGACTCCGGGTATTACCCACCCGCCGGGGGAGTTTATAAACAAATAAAGATCTCTGGTCTCATCCTCTATACTGAGATATACCATCAGTCCAATAAGTTGGTTTGAGATCTCGCTATCAACTTCTTGACCTAAAAAAAGTAATCTTTCTCGATGAAGTCGGTTGATTAGGACAAAATTTTATCCCTTAGGAACCGTACACGCGCCTTTGGATGCATACGGTTCAAAAAAAAAAGAATCAATGTATTGTATTGATTCTACCCTCCTTTACTTTTTTTATAGTAGGACTTTTCTACCTCCTAATGAAGGGGCTTTTTCTTCGATTTTTTTTTTAAGAAAGATTTTTTTTGCTCGAATCCCTGTAAAAAATAAAAGAATCCACTAAACTTATCGAATTAACCTCTCATTGATGTATTGTTTCATCGAAATCTAATCCAAATTACGATGTAATTTTCTTGTTCCTGAATGGGCCTCCTCAATTATTTTAGGTTTATGTTCTACTCCGGGTAAATATCTGCCCGATTTCAATTTGCACATATAGGACAAATGCTCCCAATACCACTTTTACTTTTTTCAATTCATTTCGTGCCTTTCTTACAACAAATACGCGATGTAGTCATAATATTATTTCATTGATTGGCAGTTTGAGATCGCCCATATGCTATCAAGTAATCACTTATGATACAAGTGGTAATCATACATATATTACCAATTGGGTATTTTCTGAACGGAGCCTGGATACTTCATTTTATTGGATTGGTCCAACCAAGCCAACCATAAATTTTGATAATTGATAATATTAATATTGATTTCGACCCCCTCAAAAATGGATCTAATTGCATTTCACGCTCCAAATTATTGATGGTTCAAACAATCTTTTTTGGGCGAAACAGAGGGTATCTCGATCGGGGGAGAGAACGGGGAAATCCCATATGACCCAATATGTCTGACAAGTCGCACTATACGTCAACCCAAATTGCATCTTCCTCTCCAGGACTCCGAAAAGGTACTTTTGGAACACCAATAGGCATCAACTGAAAGAAAGGGGGTTAAGTACTATATTTTACTTTGATGTGGAAACGTAATATTTTTATCCCTGGATATTACCAAATAGTAAGACAAAATTAATAAGGGAAAATTATTACAAATGGGTCGGGCTCTTCGAATGATGAACAAGTATCTATGCATTCGCTCATAGAAAATGGGACCAATCCCCCATTGCGTATTGGTACTTATCGGGTATAGAATAGATCTGCTTATCTTTGTTCCTATGAACAGAATTGTTCCATTATTCCCAACGAAAGAAATGGAATTCAATATTCAATAATATGAACCCTTGTTCCAAAATAATCCACTGAAAGGGAGAGGTCCATAGCATAGTCTTTTCCAATGCGATAAAGTTACATAGTGTCTATTTTTCTTTGATAAAGGGGTATTTCCATGGGTTTGCCTTGGTATCGTGTTCATACCGTCGTATTGAATGATCCCGGTCGGTTGATTTCTGTACATATAATGCATACAGCTCTCGTTGCTGGTTGGGCCGGTTCAATGGCTCTATACGAATTAGCCGTTTTTGATCCCTCTGACCCCGTTCTTGATCCAATGTGGAGACAGGGTATGTTCGTTATACCCTTCATGACTCGTTTAGGAATAACCAATTCGTGGGGCGGCTGGAGTATCACAGGAGGGACTATAACGAATCCGGGTATTTGGAGTTACGAGGGTGTGGCCGGGGCACATATTGTGTTTTCTGGTTTGTGCTTCTTGGCGGCTATCTGGCATTGGGTATATTGGGATCTAGAAATATTCTGTGATGAACGTACAGGAAAACCTTCTTTGGATTTGCCCAAGATCTTTGGAATTCATTTATTTCTTTCAGGATTAGCTTGCTTTGGGTTTGGTGCATTTCATGTAACAGGCTTGTATGGTCCTGGAATATGGGTATCTGATCCTTATGGACTAACCGGAAAAGTCCAATCTGTAAATCCTGCGTGGGGGGTGGAGGGTTTTGATCCTTTTGTTCCGGGAGGAATAGCCTCTCATCATATTGCAGCAGGTACATTGGGCATATTAGCGGGCCTATTCCATCTTAGTGTCCGCCCCCCCCAACGCCTATACAAAGGATTACGTATGGGTAATATTGAAACTGTCCTTTCCAGTAGTATCGCTGCTGTCTTTTTTGCAGCTTTTGTTGTTGCTGGAACGATGTGGTATGGCTCCGCAACTACCCCAATCGAATTATTTGGTCCCACTCGTTATCAATGGGATCAAGGATACTTCCAGCAAGAAATATATCGAAGGGTTGGTGCCGGACTAGATGAAAATCAGAGTTTATCAGAAGCTTGGTCTAAAATTCCAGAAAAATTAGCTTTTTATGATTACATTGGCAATAATCCAGCAAAAGGAGGTTTATTTAGAGCGGGCTCGATGGACAATGGGGATGGAATAGCGGTTGGATGGTTAGGACATCCTATCTTTAGAGATAAAGAAGGGCGTGAGCTTTTTGTACGCCGTATGCCTACTTTTTTTGAAACATTTCCAGTAGTTTTGGTAGACGGAGACGGAATTGTAAGAGCCGATGTTCCCTTTAGAAGGGCGGAATCTAAGTATAGTGTCGAACAAGTAGGAGTAACTGTTGAGTTCTATGGCGGCGAACTCGATGGAGTCAGTTATAGTGATCCTGCTACTGTGAAAAAATATGCTAGACGTGCTCAATTGGGTGAAATTTTTGAATTAGATCGTGCTACTTTGAAATCGGATGGTGTTTTTCGTAGCAGCCCAAGGGGTTGGTTCACTTTTGGACATGCTTCGTTTGCTTTGCTCTTCTTTTTCGGACACATTTGGCATGGTGCTAGAACCTTGTTCAGAGATGTTTTTGCTGGTATTGACCCAGATTTGGATGCTCAAGTGGAATTTGGAGCATTCCAAAAACTTGGAGATCCAACTACAAAGAGACAAGTCGTCTGATACAATACTGCTCTTGTATCTTTTGCCTCTATTATATTTTTAATATTTAACTTTGACATAGAGTACCAGAGAAATGTTGATTTGAATCACCGCCCTTTCTTTGACTTTTGACTCTTGTCCTTTCTTAATCTGGGAGATGATCCCAAATGAACAGGTGTGGAAGCTATAATTGTAAACCACGATCAATTTATGGAAGCATTGGTTTATACATTCCTCTTAGTCTCGACTCTAGGAATAATTTTTTTCGCTATATTTTTTCGAGAGCCGCCTAAGGTTCCGACTAAAAAGGCGAAATGATTTTTCATTATCTTACATTATCTTTATCTAAATGGAAGTAAAGAAATGAGCCTCCCATATTGGGAGGCTCATTACTTTACTTCCATTTAGTCCCCGTGTTCCTCGAATGGATCTCGTAGTTGTTGAGAGGGTTGCCCAAAAGCGGTATATAAGGCGTACCCGGTAAAACTTACAAGTAAACCAGATATAAAGATGGCAACTAAGGTTGCTGTTTCCATTATTATCAAATTTCAAAACTATAACGGATCTATGATAAGATCCTTTATTTACAACGGAATAGTATACAAAGTCAACCGATCTCAACCAATGCAATAGGATTTATGGCTACACAAACCGTTGAGGATAGTTCTAGATCTGGTCCAAGACGAACTAATGCAGGGAGTTTATTGAAACCATTGAATTCAGAATACGGGAAAGTGGCTCCTGGGTGGGGAACTACCCCTTTGATGGGAGTCGCAATGGCTCTATTTGCGGTATTCCTATCTATTATTTTGGAGATTTATAATTCTTCCGTTTTACTAGATGGAATTTCAATGAATTAGGTCCATAAAAATCATGAAGTCCTGTCTTTTCAATCCAAAATGAATTACTTAGGACTCTCATTTCTAGTCTATTCTGGCAGTTCGACCGTGAAATTCTTTTGTTTCTGTATTTCCGGAATATGAGTGTGTGACTTGTTATAATTGATCCTATTGATAGTACAGAGAATGGGTCTGTCATCTTGAGAGAGATGAGTTCTGCTTCGTCGGATATTCATTTTTTTATCTGGAGCACGGAATATATGGAATAGATCGAGAAATATTTGAACTATGATTCATACCTACTATTTATACCTCGCGACTGGATTCAAAAAAATTTAAAAGATTGATTTTATCATTATAAATCGAAAGGGTTTTCTTCCTAAAAAATTGGGTTTCTGTTTATTTGTTTATTTTGACCAATGGACAAATAAAATTCCGAATTTTTAGTCATTAAATCTATTAATTGAATACGTGG